TTTATTCTCGTCCGATTAATCAGTTCTTCAAAAGATCTATCAGATTATGGAGTGAATGGTTTGATCAATGAATATTCGATTCTTTCTTCAATATGGAATCGATTGACAACAATTCTTCTGTATTATGTATACAGGTTTATCCTTCATCTTTTCTGAAGTTTCGATAGAAGGATTCCTCTACTAACGTAAGACAATCAACTCCATTCGTTAGAACAGCTTCCATCGAGTCTCTGCACCTATCCTTTTTTATTTTCGCTTTCTGAACCTTTGTTTGTTTTCGGAAAACGTGATTTGGCTCAGGATTGCCCATTTTTATTAATTCCAGGGTTTCTCTGAATTTGAAAGTTATCACTTAGTAAGTTTCCATACCAAGGCTCAATCCAATTAAGTCCGTAGCGTCTACCGATTTCGCCATATCCCCCTTTTTTAGATGAAAATCTCATTGTGATCTCGTTCCCCTTTTTCTTTCATTTATACCGGAACCGTTGAATTCATTAGATAGATGCCGATTCCTGTCTCGAAAAAGTGTTTTCTCCTCTTTGTCTTTGATTTCTTGTCTATCTTCTTTCATCTTCTATATCTATAGGAGGCTTATATTCGGTCCAATCAAAAACGATTTTATCATTTCTGTATCGGAAATTCAATATAGGTGGATAAATAGGCTATACATCTGTCTCTCTTCCACTCATTTCCCCATGAAATTTCGACTACTTGAACGGTCGATTCTTTTTTTTTTTATATGATTTGATTTTTGAATTCAAAAATCAAATCATATAAAAAAAAAATTTTTTATATGATTTGATTTTTGAATTCAAAAATCAAATCATATAAAAAAAAAAAAGAATATTGAATTGTGATAAAAAAAAAATGGAAATTCTATATCGCTAGATTAATCGTTATCTTCTATAATATTTAACAGTTATTTGAAATTCTATATTCTATTCTTTAATATATTCATATTCATTATGAATATCGAATATGAATAGCTAAGAATTAAAATAGTATAATAGTGAATAGCAAAGATTCTAAGAGTTTATTGAATTCCTATGCATGTCGAATTTATGTTATGTGAGCCTGCTTAGCTCAGAGGTTAGAGCATCGCATTTGTAATGCGATGGTCATCGGTTCGATTCCGATAGTCGGCTTTTCTCTATTTATTTTATTCTATGTTTTACATGATTGATAATGCATCTTTGAAATCAAAGAATATTGAAAAAAAATGTCTTCCTCTTTTGGCAAAAGCCATTGATTTATTATGTGATAGGAATTTCCAACTATCTAACGAAAAGAATCCTTTTCTTTTTCTATATATAGAATATAAAGATCTGGATATTTATCCAACTCATCTCATTATTCTTTAATAGAATAATACTTCAGTAAATTTCGCTTTATTTAGAATTTAGTTCATTTTTAGTTTAGGTTTATTCTGTAGAATGAAATTTCATCAATAAGAATTAATAATTAAATAGAAATAAGAAGAAGGAGTCTTTATGTCGCGTTACCGAGGTCCTCGTTTCAAAAAAATACGCCGCCTGGGGGCTTTACCAGGGCTAACTAATAAAAGGCCCAGAGCTGGAAGTGATCTTAGAAACCAATCGCGTTCCGGGAAAAAATCCCAATATCGAATTCGCCTAGAAGAAAAACAAAAATTGCGTTTTCATTATGGTCTTACAGAACGACAATTACTTAAATACGTTCGTATCGCCGGAAAGGCAAAAGGGTCAACAGGTCAGGTTTTACTACAATTACTTGAAATGCGCCTGGATAACATTCTTTTTCGGTTGGGTATGGCTCCGACTATTCCGGGAGCTCGCCAATTAGTTAACCATAGACATATTTTAGTCAATGGTCGTATAGTAGATATACCAAGTTATCGCTGCAAACCCCGAGATACTATTGCGGCGAGGGATGAACAAAAATCTAAAGCTCTAATTCAAAATTCTCTCGATTCATCCCCCCATGAGGAATTGCCAAACCATTTGACTCTTCAACCATTCCAATATAAAGGATTAGTCAATCAAATAATAGATAGTAAATGGGTCGGTTTGAAAATAAATGAATTGCTAGTTGTAGAATATTATTCTCGTCAGACTTAAACCTAACAAAAATAAAATCAACACTAATAAGAATAAGGGTTCGACCCATTTTGCTCCCTTTCGGCGAAGTAAATTAACCTAAGGTTAAGATAAATAAGGGTTTGATCCGGATTTTTCTTCCATTTAGGTATCATAGACCGAGAGGGAGATTTTCATTCCTTGTCTACTCTACTCTTTTCTTTACACAGTATTTTCCGTACCACAGCCATTAGGAATAGAGAATCCATATCAAAGAAAGGCCTAACTGTTGGAATAGTCGTATCCATTGCTATTTGATCTATTGTGGTTAGTAAGATCGATGAATTAGGTGAAGGTACGGAAAGAGAGGGATTCGAACCCTCGGTAAGCAAAAGCCTACATAGCAGTTCCAATGCTACGCCTTCAACCACTCGGCCATCTCTCCT